TTATTGGTCTTATGGTATATCTCAGTATCGAAGATGATACCAAAGATCTTTATTTATTTATAAACTCTCCTGGTGGATGGGTAATACCTGGAGTAGCTATTTATGATACTATGCAATTTGTGCGACCAGATGTACATACAATATGCATGGGATTAGCTGCTTCAATGGGATCTTTTATCCTGGTTGGAGGAGAAATTACCAAACGTCTAGCATTCCCTCACGCTTTGCGCCAATGAGGTTTTTTGAGAGAAACAAAAGACTATGCCTTCACCATATGAAATAGGAAGATTAAGTAAAAATAGCATGGCATTTCGAATTCGATATGATAAATTTTTTATATATATATATTTTTTTTTTTCAAAAAATTAGATTATATATCGAGAGAGTAGTATGAAATAAAGGGTATTTCTGATTTTATCGTATCGATCGGGAATCTTGTTCAGCGTCACAAACTTTTTTCATACCATAGATCTCTTAACAATATTTCTATTTATTGTATCAATAAAATATTTTATATTTATTTACTTTTTTTGTTTGATCGGATCAAAAAGAAACTTTGGGATTGCTGAATCACAGACAAAAAAATACCAAAAATTATATAATAAATATATAAAGCAACGGAACCATCATAGTATTTTTTAACTCCTACAAAAAGAAGGGTGGTAATTTGATCATTTACCAATATGAGTCTCATAGGTACTATTTATCTATTTTTGCCGTGGAAGCTAAGGATCCATTTTAGTGTAGAGCCGTATGCAATGCGCAAAAGATGCCCGTACGGTTATTCTATTTTTTTCTTAAGTATTTTGTTTATCTTTATTTATTTTCTCTTCACTCCATTATCGAGATAGAAAAACCTTTATTATGTTATATCATCAGGGTAATGATTCATCAACCCGCTAGCGCTTTTTATGAAGCACAAACGGGAGAAGCTATCTTGGAAGCGGAAGAACTGCTAAAATTGCGTGAAACCATCACAAGGGTTTATGTCCAAAGAACGGGCAAACCCCTATGGGTTGTATCCGAAGACATGGAAAGAGATGTTTTTATGTCAGCAACAGAAGCGCAAGCTTATGGAATTATTGATCTTGTAGCAGTTGAATGAAAATAGGATGGAGTTGGGGAAAATCCGTGATTTCTTATTTTATCTTCTTACCGAGTTCAATATTTTATTAAATAGAAGTCAGTCATAATCATCCGGTTAGGATCAATCTAAACCCGTTTATTATGTATACCGTTCAACATGCCAACGATTAAACAACTTATTAGAAATACAAGACAGCCAATCAGAAATGTCACAAAATCCCCCGCTCTTCGGGGATGCCCTCAGCGTCGAGGAACATGTACTAGGGTGTATGTGCGACTCGTTCAGATCGTAGATTGGGACAAAATAAATTTTCCAGTATTAATGATCAGTACCGATCAATAGGATAAAATGGAAGAACTTAATTCCATTCACTATCTAAAAAAAAAATCAGATCTATCCTTCTATTGTGTATGAAATTTATGGTTTGCATTGGTGCAAATCCAATTATCTCAATTTAAGATGAAAAAAATTCCCCATTGGGATTAACTGGTTATCCATTAAGCGGGGACAATCTTATTCTTATTAAAAAAAAGAAGGATTTGACTTCGATTCTTGCAAGAACGGACGAAGAGGGTCAGCTACCCAGCTAACTTTCATAATTAAATACCGTTACTGTATAGATGGATCTTCTTGTGAAAGACCTATTACTGGCTAGTCTAATTTATGGGTTGAGCCAAAGAGTGTGAACTGTACAAGTTACTAATAAGATTAATTAAATAAATTCAGAGGCTCCGGTGTATAGAGAAAACCTCACCGTTTATGAATTAACCATAGAAACGATGAAACCCACTATTTCTTTATCCATTTACTAGTTTTTTATTTTCTATACTAGGTTTTTGTTTTGCTACCTAGTCGAATACAATTTATTTTTTGAGGTAAAAAAATTGTGGTTAGGAAGGTTATAGTAGCTAAAGCCATTGGAATTTTTATTTTATACATTGGAAAAATCCGTTTTGTTATTAATAGACTGAGGAAAGGGAATAGAAAAACTGAAAGTAAAGTAAATCCATTAGTTATTCTATTTGTCAAAGTTTCATTTATTCAATGACTAGAATTAGACGGGGATATGTAGCTCGGAGACGTCGAACAAAAATTCGTTTATTTGCATCGAGTTTTCGAGGGGCTCATTCAAGACTTACTCGAACTATTACTCAACAGAAAATAAGAGCTTTGGTTTCGGCTCATCGGGATAGGGATAGGCAAAAAATAACTTTTCGTCGTTTGTGGATCACTCGTATAAACGCAGCAATTCGAGAAAGAGGGGTATCCTATAGTTATAGTAAACTAATACATGATTTGTACAAGAGCCGAGTGCTTCTTAATCGCAAAATACTTGCGCAAATAGCTATATTAAATAAAAAAAATCTTTATATGATTTCCAATGATATCATAAAATAAATCCATTGTAAAAAATCCACTGGAATCGCGTTCCCCGGAGACTGAACTCCGGGAGGGTAGAGTAAAAATGACTAGGAGAAAAAATTATTAGGATTATGATAAAGTAGTCAATATAAATAACCGCGTTCAATAAAATAAGATTTCTTCGCTTTCCCCAAGTTTTTTCTTATTCTTATGACACGATAACAAAATCCGGATTTTCGGGTCTTTTAACAAAATGCGTTTGAGTTCCGATTGGAATTTGAATTCAATTGAAGAAAGAATAAGCTTATTTAATTCTGGTTCTAAGACCGGCAGTTCTAGTGGTCGACTCGCTTTTTTCAAATTGTTTCTCGTTATTAAGAAAAGGTAACAAAGATAAAATACGAGCTTGTTTTATAGCAATAGTAATTAATCGTTGTTGTTTCAAGGTCAATCTATTCACTCGTCTAGATAGTATTTTTCCTTGCTCACTAATAAATCGACTAATTAAACTCATGTTTCTATAATCAATTCGATCCCCCGATTGGATCGGGGGTAAACGTTTACGAAAAGATCGCTTGGATTTAAGAAAGGGTCGCTTGGATTTATCCATGGTTTGTTTAGTTTAGTTCTTATCGTGAAAACCCTATTACGGTCACATCGACAATGGATTCAAATAGGATTTGTTTAGTAAATTAAATGTATTTATTAAATATGTTATTATATATAATGTCATTTTTCCCCTACCTTGTATCTTAGAAGGGGTGACACGCAGGTGCTTGATTCAATCTATTTTTTTATCTCCCCGTGAATTGTATGTTTGTAACAATAGGGACAGAATTTTCTCAATTCCAATCGATTAGGCGTATTGTGTCGATTCTTTTGAGTAATATATCTGGAAATACCCGTTGATGTCTTATTAACATTAACACCATTTCGGACACAACCGGTACATTCCAAAATAACCGTTACTCGGACGTCTTTCCCTTTGGCCATGAACCTCCTTTGGATTTTTTTATTTACTGCACTCGCCCATTTTTGACCCTAAACGACGAAGAAAGGAAGGAAAAACAATATACGTTACTCATTTGAAATCCAATTAGTAAGGATTTGCTTGGAATCAATCAAGTACAAGTAATAGTCAAAAAAAGTAATAAATAAAATGATTTCAAAACATATTTTGAATCATAGTACAGTATTTTATTGAAGTATCTTGTATAATACTCTTGTCCTAGACTAAACCAAACGTTTATGCTCTCCCCCTAATTCTTCTATATTATATATGAATGTCATTCAAACTTGAACTCCAATTTCGAAAAAAAAAAAATGTTGAAGTCACTTTATTTTTTCTCTTTCCTCCCCTATTTTTATTATAAAAAAGGGAAAAAAGAGAAAAGAGGGGGGAGAGGAATTAGTTACACATATATTGTATTCTATCTATAATCTTCTTTATTCCGTCTCAATAACTAGAATGAAAAAAAGGGGAATGTCAACGCATCCGGAAAAAAACGATTAATCTCGATCAATAGACCTGCTAAACACCCGAACCATAGAGTACTTAGTACCGGTGCTACAGAGAGATATGTTTTTAAATCTCGCATTCAAAAACCTCCTTCGTGTAATAAATAATGGTAATCCATATATGATCAAATGCATATGTAGGTAAGGGACACTTGTAGTTGTGCGCGAAATCCCTAATTCCAATTGAAATGTACAATGATCCAGTCGAGAGTATTTTCTTTTGCTTAAAATAAAAGAAAAAGAATTTCTTTCTTAATAAATATTCCCGAAAAAAAAAATTGCTTTTACTTCTGGTAGGTTCCGTATTTCATATGTATATAAGGTTTTTACTATTATTATATGTTATATGAGACCAAAAATCAAAAGGGAAGGTGTATATCAATGGAAGAAATAAAGATGTGGAAAATAAGACAGGAATTCTATACAATGACACTGTATACTAATTAAAAGGGATGTAGCGCAGCTTGGTAGCGCATTTGTTTTGGGTACAAAATGTCACAGGTTCAAATCCTGTCATCCCTACCTATTACTTCTCCTTTGAGCAGTAACGAGGGATCAATTGAAATTAATAAATTTTCATTTTGGCGCCATAGCATAGTCATATATATATAATATTTTTTTATAGTAAATACATCTAAGCTATATTAGAGTTAAAAATATTATATTTTTATTACAGTCTTATCTTATCTATTCTGATAAAAAAGCGCTCTTAGTTCAGTTCGGTAGAACGCGGGTCTCCAAAACCCGATGCCGTAGGTTCAAATCCTAWAGAGCGTGATTCCATTCTTCCTAGATCAATTAGACTGAAAAAGCTTCATTAACTTAAACAGCAAGTTGCCTTTGACCTCCTGGGAATAAAAGAAAGGAGGAGGTCAATCAAAAAAATAGATCTTAATTAAAGATCCAACTGATCACCACGTCTGTATTGTAAATATGCAGTTACGAATAATCCAGCCAAAGTAATAGGAATGAGACCCAAGACGATTCCAAATAGAAAAACTTCAATCATTTTTTAAATTAATTTGTTTGAAAT